TTCTCTAAAGATTTGAGTTCAATTGAAATTTGGTTATTCAACATCGAAGAGGATCCCTGTTAAGCATCCATGGCTGAATGGTTAAAGCACCCAACTCATAATTGGCGAATTCGTAGGTTCAATTCCTACTGGATGCACCCCAATGGGACCCTCCAATAAGTCTCTGTAGCAATGGAATCTCATCCGCCATACGAATTGGTGTCTTAGATTCATCTCTTCCTATATGTTAGATTCATATCTTACTATTTTCGATTCATATCTTACTATATGTTAAAGTCATATCTTACTAGAAAAGACTTATCGGGATAAGTTTTTTATAGGGGGGATAAAAACTTATTACATATCATTAAGGTATCTAATAAGTCCTACCTACTATTGGATTTGAACCAATGACTCCCGCCGTATGAAAGCAATACTCTAACCGCTGAGTTAAGTAGGTCATTTATCGTTACAAAGAAAACCAAAAGGGACCCAGCCACGCGATGGATTATAAATATCATATTATTTCGAAGCAATACGAATTTACAAAATACCGATCAAAGATCTATGATCTTGGGTCATCGAATAGGCAGCCTACAAATCTTCATCTTGACAAAAAATTATATACCTGATAAAATATCTATTACGAACACTTAAGGGTTATAGCTCAGTTGGTAGAGCACCTCGTTTACACGCGCGCCAATGTTTTTCAAGGGAGTCCATCATTCAATCAAAAGAATTGATCTTATGGAGAAATCGATGTCTTACTCCACCCCTTTGAGGGAACAAGAGAACAATAGCCTGACAAACCAAAGGGTTGGGTCCGATTTGGGTCCCCCTTTTAGGTGCCAAACAGATCCCATCATTGATTTGCGATATTGATAAGGTGAATATCCAGTCTATTCAATGCTAGGCATAATGAGTCGAAGGGCCTCAAAAAAGATCTTTTCGTTCTATGAACTTTAAGGTGTATGAAGTTTCATATTTGACTTTTAACCAGAACGAGAGAGACTTCATTTCACTTAGGTTAATCTAGGCCAGAGGCAGACCTACGTCAAGATAAACCCCCTTTGAAACACTTTGGTAGTGTTCCTGAATCTGAATACAAATACTGACTCAGAGCACATGGAGCCATCTCCTTTTTTCTGTCAAACAAATATGGCAGACTGGCTGATATTTCTATCAGTTAATGAAAGAGCCCAATGCACAAAAAATGCATGTTGGGTCTTTGAAACAGTTCAGATCATTGTGATCATAATCAGTTTGGTCTGTTTTACCGAGAAGGTCTACGGTTCGAGTCCGTATAGCCCTAGAGCCCTATCAATTTGAAAATCGTATTTAAAACTCCAATTTCACCCAAGCTGACTCGAATCTAATAGTACTTTCTATGGGTATTAGGAATGACCAACTGGATTTGTGCACAAGCTAAACTTTGAAAAACGAATAGCTTTGGTAAGTTTCAGTCTAAACATGGGAAACAATCAAAATAGGCTTTTCTTCGTATACCTTTACCTAAACCTAGCCAAAATCGTCTTCTCGTTACCTATTCAATGAATAGAAACTCCTCCCCATGAATTCTATTCTACTAATTCGACTCAGATTAGAATAATCAAAAAATAAATAGACTCAAACCAATATTCATTCTAAATTTTGAGATGATAATTTCTATAAATTATCTTCCATATGACTCCTTACTCTATGGTCAATCTCTAAGAAAAAGAGACAAAAAGACCTTTTAAGTATATTTCAAAAAGGATATAATCAAATAAAAAAAACTGAAACTCTAGTTTGATTTCAATCAATTTCTACGAATTTCGAATTTGATCTTTATTAGATTATTCTAAATTTGAATCGAAAAAATGAGAATTTGATTTCTAATTCCCTTTCTGTAGATAAAACCCTAAGTGAGACTGCGATGAAAAGAAGAAAATTTGGCTCAGGGCAATAGTTAGCTATACTAACTATAACTAAAAAATTGGAAATCTGTGGAATGGACATAGGATTTCCATTGATGAATCTTGAAAAGAGACATGATGCCCTCAGGAAACAAAGGAAACTAGACGTTTCGGGCAAACTCAATTCTTGCTCTAACGAAATAGTTATGGATTTCAAGTCGAATCATCGAATCCGGTATATTTTCCATGTTATAGGAGTCCGTCCATGCTTCTGCTTTATGAATATGATATTTTTTGGGCATTTCTAATAATATCCAGTCTTATTCCTATTTTGGCATTTTTTCTTTCGGGAGTATTAGCCCCCATTAGCAAAGGACCGGAGAAAGTTTCTAGTTATGAATCGGGTATAGAACCAATAGGCGACGCTTGGTTACAATTTCGAATTCGCTATTATATGTTTGCTCTAGTTTTTGTTGTTTTTGATGTTGAAACAGTTTTTCTTTATCCATGGTCAATGAGTTTCGATGTATTGGGTCTATCTGTATTTATAGAAGCTTTTATTTTCGTGCTTATTTTAATTGTTGGTTTGGTTTATGCATGGCGAAAGGGGGCATTGGAATGGTCTT